GCTTTCGGGAAGAGGGGTAGTCTTGTGTGTAAGCATAGCATTTCTGGTCGAACCTGCCCAACCCAACTAAGAAGAACCGAACCTGACAGACACATCTTTTTCCTTTTGGGAGGGTACTCCGAGTAGTGGGTACCTCGTAGGACCTCGACCCGCCTACTCGGGTCTTGTATGGATATGCAGGAAGGGGTGCTCCTAGGTGTGTGTAGGGGTTGTGTTTGTTCGCGAGAATGGATTCCTCGTCAAGTCAGTTTGGGGGTGTGGACACACTTGCGCGAATTCGGGTAACGGCTACAAGGGAGAAATCGAAAAGAAACTGTATCCGGCCAGGGATGGACGTAAACTCGTAAGCTACCGAGGGTAGGGATAATCGTCCAGGTCTTATTGTGAAACAAAAAAGCCGCCCCGCCACAACAGGCGGGTTGGTTCCTCTGTCGTCGCCGGGGAGCTCTTAGTGAGGAGACCTTAGGATAAGTTGCTAAAACAAACGGGAGGGGAGGATCGACCCGTTCAGTATAATTCCGAAGAAAGACTGTTGGCAGCAGGTGGAGACATTTATTTGGCCCCCTTCAAAAAAAAGGAAATGCGGGCAGGGTTAAGCTCGGCAGAGGGTTCGAGAAAGGGTCCTGCCCTTAAGATTCAGATAAGAAAAGAGTTCCAAACCTTTATGCATGCACCTCCGTATAAGTGCTGCGTACAAGTTCCGGCTAGGATAATTGATAAAGATCAAACCAATTTGAACCGCTCACATCACAGTAGTAGTAGCGTAAAGGCCGTAAGTCGGGGGCGGCCATAACATAAGGTTATTACTTTCACATCTCTCTCTCTCTAGATATCTGTAGATAGAGAGCGAGATCCGCTGCGTGAGCAACCCGACTGTGCGTTACATGTGCTCTACAGGCCGCACTCCTTCTTCCCAACGAGCCCATTTCTCTTTTGATTTGGAAGACGGGCGTTGCGTTCGGTTCGAAAGGCATGGTTTTCAGTATGTCTCCAGATAGGCCCCCACTAGTCCGGCTAGCTAGTGAGCGGTTCTTTCCGGCGAGAAGCGGGCCGTGCCCTAGGGCGGGCATCTCCCGCAACGCAAGCTGCATTGTTCGCCACCACCCAAGAAGCAAAAGATTCGAGAGTCCAGGCGGAAAATACATGCATAGATAGTGGTCTAATGACAAAGGCCGACGACGGAAGCTCGGGACGGAGCCGTATGATGCGGAAGTCTCACGTACGGTTCCCTGAGAAGGGAGTGGCTACCTACTGGAGCTTCGACCAACCACCACCGGTCAATTCAGCTTTGGGGCCACCCCTTACTCTACCATTATTATAGGGGTATGGGGTTCGAGACAAAGAAAGATCAAGGCAGCATATCAGTTTTTCCTTTATACTTTACTTGGATCTGTTTTTATGCTATTAGGTATTCTGTTGATTCTTCTTCAAACAGGAACCACCGATTTACAAATTTCATTAACCACAGAATTTAGTGAGCGGCGCCAAATCTTTCTATGGATTGCTTCTTTCGCCTCTTTCGCCGTCAAAGTGCCTATGGTACCAGTTCATATTTGGTTACCCGAAGCTCATGTAGAGGCACCTACGGCAGGATCCGTCATCTTGGCAGGAATTCCATTAAAATTGGGAACCCACGGCTTTTTAAGATTTTCAATACCCATGTTTCCCGAAGCGACACTTTGTTCCACTCCTTTCATTTATACTCCAAGCGCGATTGCTATAATATATACTTCCTTGACCACTTCAAGACAGATCGATCTTAAGAAGATCATTGCTTACTCCTCAGTAGCCCATATGAATCTGGTGACTATTGGTATGTTTAGTCGGGCGGCGGCCGTTAGGTCACCTATTTTTAGTTATGGACACACAAGGCCAAAACATGTGTGCCGGGCGTGCGACCCATCAACCCACTAGCAATGGGGGGGAAAACATAGCATGTCGCAACAAAAGCTTGATTCGAGGCGTCAGCAAAACACTGCCGTCTGTTTCAAAAACAAAAGCCCCTTAGCGCCCCGGGACGGGAGTGGGGGACGGCCCTACGCGCAGGCAACAGCAGCACCGGCTCTACGAAGTCAGAATCGAATCTTTCTGTTGGCTTTCCCAATTCATTCGTGAAAAGGGCTAGAAGCGATAGCTTCTAGCTGCTTCTTATTATGGCGGCTATGTTGGCGTGGCGGAAATGAACGAAAAGCGATATGAACGTGCTATTTTCAAATCGATTGATAGATAGCCAGCCTGATTTGTTCTGATAGATCGAAAGAGTAGGAATGGATAGAGAGGGAATCCATCAATAATAAAATAAGGGGATTTCCCCTATTTCTATCTATTGATGAGACAACTATTTATTCTTGATCCATCAGAAAGAAATCGATATGTATCTGATGGAGTCTACTACATCGTACGTAGAGCGCCCAAGCGCTTTTTAGGCCAGCTCAGTCAGTTCTCTTATCCATCGGTCCAATGCACTGGGCTTTTATCATGGAGGGAAAATAAAAAATGGAGTTGTGTTGTTGTTGTTCGCCGCCTCGACGCATTCTCTTCTCTCCCCGGCATCGTCCCACACAGAAAGAAAGAGCCCCGGCCCGACCCGTAGGTCCGCTAACGTAAAGCGAGGAGTTGAGCCTGAACTGGCGAACCGAAGTCACTTTCGGAACCATACTTCCTACAGCTAACACGTGTCCAGTCCAGCGGGAACGCGCAGCGCAAACGAACGTGAGCTGCTATACCGAATCCCCCGCTGGCCATCGGGGACCGAGTGGTAAGGCCATGATCCGCAGGGGAACGGATCACTCATTCTTCCATTGGGGACAGGTGCACGAACGACAACTCCAAACGTCACACATCCGTCGCCTACCTACCGTTTAGGTGGCACCAGCGAGATCCAGCTAAGGTAAGGAACTTCGTGTCGCGGCTGCTCCACTCCGCCGCGGTCTCATGAACTGAACTTCGTTGCCTTCCCGCGCGCGAAGCGAATGGGCGCTGTGCTGTGGGTCAGTTTCGGGGCGGGGGGCGAAGAGAGACCAGAAGAATGATTCATTTGGATCGACGAGCTTGCCCCAAAACTCAGAATCAATGGAATGTCTGTCTATCCATGAACATCTATTCTATCTGTATATCTAGGGGATCTCTTTATATAAAATTATTTTATGGCGTGATATGATCGCCTAGCCGTAGCCGCATATCAGCTGCGCTCAATATGCGGGATTTCTGTTGGATCAGATCTTTCGCTTTGACGGAAGCTTTTGGACCTAGCGAAAAGGACTTTAAGCCTTCGCGCAAGCAAGCGCGAGAGAAGCAAGCAAAGTAGAAGCTTTGCCAGAAGCAAGACGAGGAAGCGGAGCTGTCGTAGAAGCTTCGCTTCCCCCGACCGACTAAAATACAACAGTCGCGACCTACTTTGATTCAAAAGAAAGGCGAAGGGTTTGGCAACAAGCAAACGGCTTTCTATCATAGTTGCAAGGGTTCCAAACCTTAATTAAGTACCAAAGGCTGCTTTCGGTTGGTTTCATAAGGGGGCTGTTCACTACAAGCTATCAGCGCTGTCTTAGATTGAACGGCAATAAGATAAGTCGACGTTCAATCTCTAAGGCGGGTTTCCGCTGAGAACGGAATAGTGTTCGTGTCCAAAGGTGAACAACGCCCTAGCTTCTAGAGTTCGCTGCTTTTCCCAGGCCGAAGGAAGAAGGGCTTATACTGCTCGCCTTTGTTTGATATGTTCATTCAGTACCAATACAAACTACAACTACACCAAAGTGGAAGGGCCACTATAGAAGCTAGAAGTAGTAGTAGTCGGCCTAACAAAAGCGTCACGACAACAAAAAAGTACCTTATGAATGGAATCTTAAGTAGGGGGCTTAGCCCGCCCGCCTACCAATCAAAGAGGCTGAGAGTAAGCGTAAGCTCACCCGTAAGCTCTTCGAGCTTTCTCCGCCAGAGAGAGTAGAGAAGGAGAGAAGCGACTCGTCGTAGAAGCTTCGCTTCCGGGACGGAGCCGAGCCTAAAAAATCGACTTGGCGCAGGAGGCCAAGCATTCTGAGCTGGAAGGAGGCAAGCAAATGAAGGGAGGCATTACGGGCCGACTACAAGAAGCAAAGCTTCGTAGACTCGACAAGTCGCTTATAGAATGCCGACTACTAAGTGAAGACTTTCCACTTCATTTAATAAGGGAAGGGGGGAGGTAAGCTTCGCTTAGCGAGCTTTATAAGGCCGACCACTACATAAGCCGCTGGCGGAGAAAGCTCGAAGAGCTTCCCTTCATTCGCTTCGCGGGAGCCGCACAGCACATAGCTGGAAGTCAGAGGGCCCATATTACCTGCCTAACCCCTCGCTCCGAGGGACCGTAGATCGGAAAGCGCCTTCTAAACCACCCCATTCATCCAAAAGAGAAGGGAAGGGGCCTATGTATTTGCATGACCCCTGCAGATTTTACCCTATCTACACCCGGAGCCAATCCCCTATCGGTCCTGCCGCCACGCCGCAGAACGGGAGCTCGTGTGGAACCTTTTATTTCTGGCGTAACAGCGGTGGAACGTAACAAAATATTACGGTCGCGTAACATAAGGGCCGGAGGTATGGTAAACTCGGCCAAAATATGACACCCAAAGGGCCCGGCGCGCACAATCCTATCCTATCCGAGTCCGAGTTTACCCCTTGCACTTCGGACAGCCGTCCGTAGCATCATAAGGAGGACCCCCCTTTCGAGGTAAAAAAAAGGTACGGTACATAGGAGGCTGGTCTTTCTCAACGTGGTGTATAGCACGAAAAAACTTTCGATACAAGATAGGGCCGTTCACATGAAAGAAGAGAATCACTCCTTTCTTTCTTCTCTTCTTTATCTTTCTCGAGGGGGAAAGAGAAATAGGGTCTTATGGAGGGAGGGGGAACATTCGGGCGCATTTATCAAAATCCTCCACTGCATCCAGGATCACAAGTGGAACGCTAAGCAGGGGTGGGAAGGCTGCGAGCTCCGCAACAAAAGCGAAGCGATCCCCTTACTCACCTCTCTCTATAAAGCCCTATTAGTAAAGCTTGAAAGCCGTTGCGCGCTAGTAGCGCGCATCCTTCAGCTGGCTTCAAAGTGCTAGTTGTAGCGCGCTAGCGCCCCTATAGAGTAAGGCTCTTCTGTGGAGTCGCACTCCACGAGCCTTGTCTTCCCTCCAACGACTAGCTTCCGTTTCTTGTTCCGGTCCGACAACGGGGACGCTGCCCTGCCCTTCTCCTGCCGTGGAAGGACTTCAGCCTGTGGTCCAACCCATGGTTGTTTTTTTCCTCATCCCCCCCCATTGCTCAGTGCTCCCTGCTGCTTCGCTGGGCTTTACCCGTCCCCGGCGTGGACGCGGGCTTCTATAAGAGAATGAGAAGCTCTCAACACAAGAAAACGCGAACCGCGCGGAGCCCACCCGAGTTCGTTTTCTGCCGCCACTGGCCGGCCGCTGGGGAAACACAGCCCGGCCCCCTCTCGGGAAACGGGGGTGGGAGTCCAACAAGCACCCGGCCCGCCCCTTCTTCTTCAGTAAAGCCGACCTCTTTTTCGCCAGTGCTGACGCAGTGCGCACGTAGATAAGGAAAGAAAAATCCCAGTGGGGGGGGGCCGGTGCCTTTCTTTTACGGCCTAAACTCCTATTTGTCAGCCGTGGGGAACTACTGCTCGGTCGGGGGGAGGGGAAAGGCTTGGGCCTACCTATCCCGATAGGACCTCATAAAGGAACGGGAGCTGTTGAGAGGTTCCATATTGCCGAGCCGAAGGGCAGCACTTCTGTACGTGATCGTAGTATGTCACGTCGTCTCGGCCCCGCTGCATTGAAGAGTACCTATGCACTATTTCCGGTTCACTGATAAGGAAGATAGAGTTGGGGTGGGGGTCTACGATGTGATACTCAAGTATGACCCGGGGAGATACATGCTAACTATGGGTAGGAAGCAGGAACCATTATGTAAAAAATTTCGGGGGGTTACAGATCTCTTATACTACCATCGATCGACAGAGCGGAACGACTAGAAAAAGAAGTGAAGTTAGAAAGCCGTATGATAGGTGGTAACTATCTTGTACGGTTCGGGGGGTAATCGGCGTACTCCGATCAGTGGGGGGGAATCTTTGGCTCTATCGAACATACAGGGAATTGGAGGTAGCATTCCACCGATGTTAAGTCATGGACTGGTTCCTTCAGCCCTTTTTCTATGTGTTGGTGTTCTATATGACCGACATAAGACTCGACTTGTTAGATATTACGGAGGTTCAGTGAGCACCATGCCGAATCTCCCTACCATTTCCTTCTCTTCCACTTTGGCCAATATGAGTTCACCTGGTACTAGCAGCTTTATCGGGGAATTTCCCATCTCAGTAGGAGCTTTCCAAAGAAATAGCTTAGTAGCCACATTAGCAGCGCTTGGGATGATTTTAGGCGCGGCCTATTCCCTTTGGCTATATAATCGTGTGGTTTCTGGAAATTTAAAACCCGATTTCCTCCATAAATTCTCCGATCCAAATGGCAGAGAAGTTTCCATATTTATACCTTTTCTTGTTGGAGGGGCGACCGTCCGTTGAACTACCAAAGAAAAAAGGGTAAACCAATGTGATCATGACATTGTAGGTGCTTGCGATGGGACGGATGCGACTTTCCTCAGTTGGTTTGGGTGGCATAGCCCGTTGCAGAAGTCCCCCCCCCTTTTGATCCATTTCTTTAGTCTTTAGGGAGACAAAGCTTGACTTTACTAATAAAATAAGGCTCGCGCAGGGGCGCTCACGTTTTTTGGCTGAGCCGTATCTTGCTGGGTGGGACCGAGATAAAGAAAGGACGGGGGGCAACCATGCATGGTACTTCTCGACCGTGTCTCCGAGGGACAGTTGAACGAGCGATTCATGAATGCTGCCGGGTTGGACGAGCCAATAACTCGAACGCGTTCGGTCTGTTTTTTGAGCAAGAATCACAGCGTTACCTTACCTTCACCATGATACGGACTCCAAGTTCTTATGGCAGAGCACGAGGGGATTTATCATCAATATGATGATGGGAATGGAAACCAGAAGCACGACCGGGGTCTTCGTGGTCCAAAATAATAAAACCATCAATAACAGTAACGTAAGCATGAGACTTTTTGGTAGTACCGGTGAACCAGATGGCCGCGGCGATGGAATCTGGGACGGAGGACTCGTAGTATCTCTCTAGATCTGGCAAAAGAAAGCGAAAGACCCCCTAACGTAATTCGAATGGGGGCTAACCTGACCGCGGAGCCCACTCTGGCCTCGCAGGGCGGGCCCCTGTGGTTGCGAGCTGGAGCAGCCATAGCTTATGGCTAGAGCAATGGGAGGGGATCCCACCAGAGAGAACAGTAAGGATAACGAGCGCGGAGCCCGCTTTTCGGGCGGAGCTGCGGGCAAGTACTTGGTAGGCCAACAGCCCAGTGAACCGGGCGGGGCACTCGACGAAAGGAGAGCACACTGAGCAAGTACGAGAAATTGGCCCCGCTGAGCTTTATTAAAAAAAAGCAAGGACCACTACGGGAGGTCAAACCAAGGACCTATGGAAGTCGGGGCTCGTCCCCGGTCAATATTGGATCAAACAATAGGGGGCCGTAGTACTGACCTCTTTTTTTATTGATTCAATACAATAGGGGAAAAGAGCATACAGTTCCCTACCGAGACAACAGACACTCTCAACGGATCCTCCGCGCGCTGGGCATACCTCTTCTGTGCGTCTTTCTCGTGGCGGGAACAGAACAACAGGGAAAGACCCGGCCGACCTGCCCAGGGCTCGAGGGCGAGCTTTATTTAAGAGAGAATGGGGGGGGGAATCGAAAGGCTTCCGTTTCCGTTCTTGGTTTGGGGGCTTTCGGGCTCCTCTCGATCTTATTCGTAGTTGGGAAGGGGGAAGGAGTCTAAATCAATGGACATTAATGAACCATCATTGATGGACGTTGCACATGACACGATCAATTCGACTCAAGGTCCGGCGCTAATAGAAGTTGCTGACTCTCCTAGTAGCGAAGGAAAAGGGCATTCCTTTTTTCGTAGTAATAGTGGGCGGGTCTCATGAGATCTATGCCGGCCGTCGGAATCAAATGAAGGTCGAAGGACCATTCGATTCATTAAGGGGCTACGATCTAGGCCTATTTGTTTGGTCAATCACCAAAGGCGGGGGGGAACCACTATGGTCGAGACCCCCCGGCCTCGATTCTTTTGCATAGTCCGGGGGCCGGCCGCAGCAGAGCAGCGGGGCATAGCGGCGCCCTCGCCTGGCGCCATTCCCGGACCTAGCAGCAGACGGGCGGGCCGGGCCTGAATTCGGACCAGACCAGACTCTTCTTTGTTTGAGCTGCTCCCACGCACGCGGACCGGAAGATCTCAGTTGTCCTGGACTGGACAAGTACGTAGAGATCGTCGTGGGACCGGGGAGGGAGTCTCAATCGATCTTTTCTAGGATCACGCCACGCACGGAGATCTTTCCATTGATAGATAAGAGGGTTGAACAGACTCTTAAAGGTTAGGTTACTACCTGCCTCTACGGAAGAGGTGTACTTTGTACCGCCCGGAGGTCATATAGATCGGAACCCGAAGCGATAAGAACGAAAGCCCTACCCACAGCTACAACTACAGGCGCTTCAAAAAAAAGGCTTAGATTCTAAGGGCGCTACTGAAAGCCTTTTTTTAGGTCGTGTAATAGGGGAGTGTAAGCCTCGAAAGCCTTTGGTACTTCGGTAGGGCGAGCAGCCCTTAAACAAAAAAAGGTTTTGGAACCCTTCCCCTATTTCTGCATTTCATTCTCTATTCGGCCCGCCTCAAACAAAATGATAAAAAAGGAGAGGCCTTCGCATTCCTAATCCGGTAGGGGGCCGGACGGCTTTGTTAGCCCCAGCTTGGCGAATCGCATCCCCGCGCAACGACATTGTTTGTGCGCCCCTTACCGTTCTCGCTCAGTGTTTGCAACGGCGGGGGAGGCAGTCGTAGAAGCGAAGCCTATCGCCACGCCGACCATCAAATACGAGATTTGGCCCCTTCTCAAAGATTTGATGGAATGGCCCAGCCCACCCAAGAGCGCTTATGTCATATGGGAACTCATGGCTGGAAACAATCCTTATGGTTTTGATATCCGGTAGGAATAATAAGAATCAAAGTCCAGGTTGGTTGGTGAGCCTAGTGATAGGAGACTATCTAGCTTGGTTCGGAGAGCACTTGTTGGGTTAAATATTTTTTTTTGTTGCTAAATGTTACGGCCTAAATGCTGAACTATTGACCCTACTTGTTCGGATGGGTGTTCACCCCAAAGTGTTCCCGGACCGCATGCATACATCCGTAAGTAACTTAGTGCAACATGGCAAATTTCATTGAGAGGAATCAGCAAAGAAAAGAAAAACGGGTCAACATCTTAATGTGTATTTGAGAGATTGTCCTCGGGCTGAGGAGTGTCCACATGAGTTCGTTGAGGTGTCTACACAGGAATAAAAACCTCTTGTATATTCTGTCGAGAGTTCGGATTGCTCCACCTAAGTAGAACGAAAAGGAGGAATTGGAAATTAAAAGGGGGACCAGAAGCTTCGCTTCCGGTAGCTTGCTGACTCTCCTAGTTAGAAAAAGGCTCTTTGGCGAATTCTTTAGATCTGGGTAGTTGAGTCCATAGAGAGCCTTTGAAAGCTTACACAAATAGTCTGGATGAATAGAGTCTTCATAACCGGGAGGTTGGCCTCGACCTCTTCTTTGAGTTTCGCCAGATTGGGCCTGGATGCATTACCAATCTCAACCTGTAAAGCCTGTAATCTTGTAAGAGCTTTCTTTATCAATATTAAGGTATAAATTCCCCACCACCGTACGGTTCCATCTTCTTAATTCTGGAGCTGTCCTGTCCAGATTTAGGGAAAGTCTCGGGCTAGAAGGCATCGGGGAATGATTGTGCCAAGCTTTTCTGACCACGTCCACAATAGATGGGTGCCTTAACCAAAATTCATGGAACCGAAGAAAGCCAGTAACGGTACTGGGTCAGTCGAGATAAGTAAAGGATTTTTATCTGATTTTGCTCTAGCGAGATGATTCACCGTAGTATCACTAAAACTCTCCAATCGCCATTAGCAAGAGGGCTGCTGGAAAAGAGCAGTTTGAAGCAAGTCAAAGAACACGAACCCACCAAGCAACAGAACGCTGTGCGGTAGGTAGAGGCAGAAGTCGATAAGCTCATAAAAGTGTTCTCAATTACGAGGGTACTAAAAAGATCTAAAAAGTGTTCCGCCCGGAACAAAGTGAGTTCTGAAAGGGGCTTCTTCAACTGAAACTGAACAATATGGTTTTTCTCCCACGGTATGGTTTTAGCCCATTTGATCAAGCCCAGCTGCTAACCGCATTCTCTCCCGATCATAAGAGAAGAAAGGCTTTCCAGCTCTATTCTATCAAAGGCGTATCCACGAAGACCACAATCATCGTCTGCTCGCCGAAAATAAAAGAAAGGAAAAAAAAAAGAGGAGCCCGGCCAAAAGCTTTATAGGCCAATCCTCAAAAAGTCTTATTGGACCAAGGGTCATTTTTTTAAGCCATCCGTCTTAAGCGCGCAACAAGCAATCTCGCTCGCTCCTGTCTGTAGGTGGGAAGGGCCGGGACTCAAGTGGGGTTGGAGAGCTGCTGCCCTGCCTTTCTCTAGTTGGTAATTTGAATATACCCAGGGGGTAGGGGCTTTTTTGAAAGTGGTGCATTTAATGTACTAGTTAGTAAATGAAATGGATATCAATCGCGGTGACCCATCAGATAGAAGACCAAGAATTCCAGTATGTGCCGTGCTTTGTCAGTTCTAAGAGCAGGTGGAAGACCTCCCCTTCCAAGATGTTTTAACGATCTGCCCGATGGAGAGGGATTGCATCCATTTTCTTCAGAGATGCCACAGCTCCTTCTTCTTCATGGCGGACCAGCCTTCTGAGATGGAGAGAAAGGGCTGGTATAGAATCCGATCTTTCTCTTTGAAAGAATCCGTTGCTAGTCTTTACTGCTCTCCTCCCTCTCTAGCTACTTTCATACCAGTAAATCTCACATCAGGAAGAGCCTTTTTTGCTTCTGTGATCAGATCAGCCAAAGCAAGAAGAATCCATTGTTGGAGTTGGAGGAATACGCGATGCTAGAATGGCTATTTCTTTAAGGGCTAGTAGAAGGATCCAACACTCGGTGAAAGAACCAAAGTCAGTAGCATTCATCTGTTCTCGGAAGGGGGCGTAGTTCACACCAGGCAAAAGGGAATTTCTTTTTGATTTAGTTCCAGACGACAGGGTAAATGGATTTTGGTAAGAAGGTGCCATCCTCAAGTTAGGATTCTGCTTGAACTGGATGCTCTACAGCTAATGGGAGAGAAGGAAGCCTCGGATCAAACTTCTCCCTAACTTCGGGGTGAGGATGATTCTCTTCTGAACCCCGCCCGCTACAAGCTTATCGAATCAACACGAAAACTTTTTGTTTTGGCATGCCTTGTGTAAATATAGTCGTCTTCCTAAGCTAAGGAAGAAAAGCGTGAATGCACTTGAGACCATGGAACCTACTTTTTTTTCTAAGGTGAATGCCTAAGGAGGCGGCTCTCTTGTGAAATGAAAGAAGGAATCTTTTTCTTATAGCTAGCTTGAACTTCTGCTTTGTCTCTTTCGGTGTATAAGATGCACCTATCCGGGGTTCTGTTCAAAGTGCGGTAGATCAACATAGGTGTACCCTTCGTAAATTCGTTAACCAGTAGCGGTTGCGCTTTCCGTTCTTTTGGCAAAAACCATTAGAATAGCGGTTTTTTCCGTAAATTCCTTGTTTGGTACAGTAGTGGTTTCCTGAATGAACCTATCTTCGTTTCCCCTGTATCAGCAGGGGCTTATGAGTGCCAGGTAACATAAGTGCGTTATCTCTTTATCTCAGATCCCAGAATCTGATATGATATTCACCCTTGCCTATACGGTGGATGCCTTTCAGCTCCTATAACTTCACATTGGGCTGCAGTTCTGCCTTTCCTTAGAATCAATGTCTTAGAGTAATCAAAGAAACTTCATACCGAATAAGAGGTGCGTAGCCTTTTAAGAGGAGCCTAGCCTTTTAACAGAAAGCAGTCTAGTAAATCGACTAGGAGGAGAAATCCACAAAAAAAAAAGCTTAAGATGGCAAGGTACTTAGCAGGGCGTGCAAAGAAGGATAGAGTAAGAACCAAAGCAAGGACTGATTATACCGCTCCTGACCCCATGGCACCTATGGGGAGGAAGTCGCAGACTTAAGACAACCCCCTTCCCGTTAAGGTGGGCATCCATATCACGTGCCGTCCTATGCTAAAGACAGCACTCTGTTGGTTGTGACACAAGAGGTGTAGTAATAAACTTTATTGGCATCTCCAAACAGTTGGATTGGAAGTTGTTCCTTACCTTACAAGACCAGTACCTTGAATTTTAGTCGGAAGCTGGATTTCGTACAGTTACGAAAGTAGTGCACGTCGGCGCCGGACTCACTGGAGAGGGAGTCGCGGGTTAAACCGTGATAACCTTTGTGGTTACTTTGGTCTAAACAGCCTTAGTAACTACGTCCTTTAAGCCTAGTAGGCGGTGCACCTCCACTTGGACATCACGCTTCTGGAGCGAGACAACTGTTTCACTGGATGGGTGGAGTGCTATCAACACTTCATAACGGATACCTCACATAATACTTTAAGGCACCCTGAGTGTCGATCTCCGCTTTAAATCCTAAAAAAAAAAGGCACCATCCGGTTAGGGTAAAACCTACCGGTTTGGATGGGGGTAACTCCCCCCCACACGTCCTGAGTATCGATGAGATGCTCTTGATCGTGGGTGTCCCAGGCACCTATAGGGGACTATACTGAGGTATATACCGATCCAAGGTTGAAAATAATATTTCGTCATTTTATACTGTAAAGAAAGTGTTAACCCGGAAATTCCATCGTCGTAAGGCGTAAGGTAAGGGGGAGGCCGTGGTCGAGAAGCAAGGAGAAGGCTTTCGGCCGCGGGAGAGGGGAAAGGGAGGCGGGCCCCTTTCACTTGGGCTAATTCCCGCTTTCAAGCGTAGGCTGCGATGTGGCATAAAGATGAAGATACTAAAGTGGATTGGAACTCATGGTCAGCTTTCTTTCGTTCGGGTTTTCTTCCTTCTGCATTTCCGCGAGCCAATTATGCGTGGCGCTAAAGAGGAAGACGTCACTTACTGTACTACTATCGGCTTTTTTCCGTAGGTTGAAGAACAAGAAAGCTATTCTCCGGTCTAGGAGTTCAAACAACTTCTAATCGTATTCTAAGATTCTAGGTTCTTTTTTGAAACTTTCTACTAGTTCTAAGCTTGCAGCTCAACTCAAGAGCAAGGTAAGGACAGGTGGCATAGCGCAGTCCTCACCGATGTGGTGTCCAGTCACAACCTAAATAAGAAAAATCTTTTCCTTTTACTATAGATTTTGAACCTCGCAAGACGAGAGTCGGCTCGAGGATAAAAATCCTTTCCTCAAGCTGACCCAGCCTGAAGGAAGTTTAATCCTAAAGAACAAAATGCACTGAGTCCTAGGCTTTCTAAAAATGAAATCCATTTTGATGGCACACCGAGGCTTCCCTGTCTTCCTGTGGTAGTTTCTAAGGAGAGAAAAAAAGCCAAAGTCGATAAAGCATACATAGTCAACTGGAAGACTAGAACGGAAGGGAAGAAGGCAAACTGACTAGAAACGGAAGTGCTGAAAAGCAAACTGACTAGACTGGAATGCAGACTGACCAGACAGAACAGTTACACAGACATACTATATGGGCCTGATATACAGACTGAAAGCTTGGACAGTTGAAGGGTCAAATAGGTCTTCGGGAGCGGCTTGGGGGGAGGGGGCTTTCCCATCCCGCAACCTCCTATGGACTCTAAGGGGTGGGATTTCGGGGTAGAAGGTTCATGGTAGGTAGTTCCAATGCGGCGATAAACATCCTTCTAGTATGTAGCGAGATCCGTCCTCCAACCAAGGGATCGATATACAAATCATAACTAAGGCTAGCCCGCTGGTAGTAGAAGGAAGCAAAGATTCAGGCTTGAGTTCGAGATCGAGACCAAGAAGTAGGGATAGAGGCAAAGGCTTCCCTTCGCTCACGTCCGAACCTGGATCGATATCCAGTTCCACCAGCGGCAGAGACTGTTGGATAGGTACCCCCAGCAGTTGCTTCAGCTAACCAATTGGAATAGGTACAACTGGTAAAGCTACAGCCGCTCCTGCTACTAAATCGACTTGAGTGAATACGAGCCCTTGTCCCTGGCTACAATGGGGATGGGGATACGAACACTTCCACAGGCAAAGAACTCTTCTAACTAGCTTGACTGGGAAAAAGCTTCGAAAGGTGACCAGGCCCAAGCAACTTAGTAGAGTAGCCTTTCCTTTTGATCCTAGTTGGATTGGCTAGTCACTCGCGCTAGTTGAAGGACTGATGTTATTGACTCCGCTTCAATTGGACCGTAGGCAAGCCTTGGGCCAGGAGAGTTTGAGGCATAGTGCAGGCCGGGCGAGTGTCGAATCTTGGTCCAATCTGTTCGATAGCCCACACCTCCTGAGTCTATTATTAACTGGAGCCGTGGCACTTATTCTCATCTCTCAGCCACTGATCCCAAAGCTCTCCTACCAAAGGAACTCAACTCCCAAACTCTGAGCTTGGGGGTAGCATATCAAACAATAACTAATTGATTACCCTAATCTCTATGCTTTCGTGATCAATATGAACTTTCAGTCTTTATGCCGGTTGTGAATAACTTTATTATTAATACCTTGAATGAAAGATTCTTTTGAGGAGATAAGAGAATTATTACCCCGTGATTAGAACTATCAAGCCAAGAAAAGAAGGCAAAGCGTCCTAAGGATAAGATAATGGGACCATGGTATAGCATCCCTCATATAATTATTGAGTTTCCGGTAATTCTGGCTGTTCACCTTCAATAATGATTTTCGATCCTCTACCGACCTTGCCATTCACAATTCAAGTAGAAAAGGCGGGTAAAAACCTACCTCTAATGGTTTAACTGACCGAAAGTCCTGTTTTGCTGCTGATGTGGAGGAATTGGTACTAGCCTACTCGATATCTTCCTTGCCTGGTTCGCTAGAGGAAAAAGGGGAAGATAACTAGCTATGAATCTTCCTTCCGTCAATGGTTGAACCTTCTTTTCATTTGTATGCCTGTGATGTTTGATGCTTCCTGGTATTGAGAAAGGCCAGGTCACAGGAATCTTCCAATTCCGAGTCAACAAGCCTGGAACTCATTCGAGGAATTAGCAAGCCCTGCCGAACTGACCCTACCCAAGCCTTTTCCAGGCAAGATCTCAGCCAAATGAGCCTGATCGTAACAAGCTTTAATTAAATCAATGGTTAAAAAGATGGAGATTTTCTCTCTACTAGCTGCCCCGCTCATAGAATGGATCGCTCAAGAAGAGCACTTTTCGGGCCAATCTCGATATGTGTCTGTCATCTTCCGCAGGATCTGACCTATGTTTTTTTTTCTTTGCTGCCTCCACTGCTCCATTGGTCTGAGGCCTGTACGGCGAGGATTTGTGCTGTTGTATCTGATACCGAATGCACAGCTGCTCAACTTATTTTTTGAAATGAGATCCCAGATCTGAAATTAGCTCGTGCGGTACTCCATATCTGCAGATTCTGTTTTATTTAATGCTTTAGCCGATGTCAGTGTTCGATAAGATGCCGCTTCCACCCATTTGGTAAAGTAATCAATTGCCACTAAGATGTATTCGTGTCCATTTGATGCTTTGGGTGTCACCTTTCCGATGATGTCAATTCCCCATGTGCAAAATGGCCATGGAGAGGTAAGATTGTGAAGTAAGGCCGGAGGCACATGAATCAAGTTTGCATGAATCTGACACTTGTGGCACTTTTTAACGTACTGATGGCAATCGTTCTCCATTGTTATCCAGTAAAAGCCTAGCCTCATGATCTTTTGGCCAAGATTCTCCCATTCATGTGGGGACCACAGACCTCATTGTGGGCATCTTCCCGAATCTTTTCTGCTTTTTCCTCTTTCACACATAAAAGTAGAATCCCATCGTAGGAGCTTTTATAGAGATCGCCCCCACACACAACGAATTACATTGCCAACCTCCTGATTGTCTTCTTATCATTTTCCGTTCATGTTCGGGATACGTTTGGTGTTCAATATATTCCCTGATGTCAGTAACCCATGGTTTACCATCGGGTGCTCTTTCAATGGCCCAAATATCACTATTGAACATGCCGGGAGTAAACTCAACTATTTCTATAATATACCGGGCTGCTTCTTTGTTCTATGGTGATTGGGCGGACTTTCACTCCCTCAGGAATGTTTCTCATGGAGGCCAGTGTTGCCAATGCATCTGCGAACTTCTTTTTTTTTTCTGGGTAGTGGAGTGAAACTTATTTTCTTGAATTGCTGAGTGAGCTTTTCAAAATAAGCATGGTATGGCAAAAGTGTTTTTCTTTGGTTTTTCACTTCCCTTGAGTTTGGCAGATGATAAGCGCCGAATCCCCCCAATACTTCGATTTCTTCTATTCCCAGGGTCAAGGCAGCCTCTAGCCCATGGATACATGCTTCATATTCTGTGGTATTGTTAGTTCCTTCAAAGTTGAGCTTAATGGCAATGGGGGTGTGCGATTCATCAGGTAAAATCAGCAATATTAGCCGCGCCATCAAAGTAAGTACAATTTCCATGCCCTGCCCTCCTCTTCTGTGACAGCTATTTCCTCGTCTGGGAAGCAATCCTTAAACTCATGTTCCTCCTTGATAGGGTGTTCAGCAAGGTGTTCTGCTATCGCTCTTCCCTTAATTTATTTTTTGGTTACATACGTGATGTCAAATTCAGACAGAAGCAGTAACCATCTTGCGGTCCTTCCCCCCCCCTGTAGTCGTAGTACTCGGCTCGTCGCTACTTTGATTCAAAAGGTAACCGACGGTTCCCGACTTTATCCGGTTTCCGCAACCGTAACCATTTGTCACTCCGATTACTTCATCCATAAACCTTTTTTTATTATTTCAATAGCTCTAAAAAAAAGTCAAGGATAAGCTTGCATTCCAGAAGCGGTAGCTTCATTCCTACTGCCTCCTTCGGTGAGAAGTTCCCTTCCTTTTTCTAAAATGCCTGATTGGTCTGCCTCAGCAAATGTACAAAGTGGAGCTGCCCGCTGTTTGGCTGATCCTCTTCTTCCCATTCGGGTTGGGTTGACCCAGAAGTAAAGTAAGAAGGAATGGAACCCACTGGAGAGTCGTCTGCAGTTCACACTTGGGCAAAGACGACTGACTTTAGAAGCGGAACACGAACCGATTTTCGCTATTCCGGGTTCTTATTGAGCGTAGCGAAATCAAGGTTTATGATAAAGTCAGCGAAGTTTCTATGGTGTTCTACCTTTGCGTAGTCTCGGTCCACAGTGGAAGGCTCCGCACCTGAGCCTCGTTAGACTCAGCGGAAGTGTAAGGTGTAAGTGAAGAGATGAAGTCCGTTCCTTAGCCTAGTCTATATCTACAGCTGACGCAACTCCGTACCGACGCCTCACTACTACTTTCTTAATTAACGGCTAAGCGATTTCATAACCTGAGCTTTCCTTAACCAGCTGACCTTACTTCGTAATCTTAGCCTCCCTTTCTTTCTTTATAGTTCGACTAAGTGACTTCTTAACCTTAACGTACTTTCTTTCTTACTTACTTTAGCATAGGCCTTCGCCACTTGGGCGCTTCGCCCCTATTTTCTTTTTTGAATTAGAAAGAACGGGGCCTTACTTATTCTGTTCAGGGGGGATGAAAGACAAAGAAAGGGATCAGGGGGCTTTATGATCGGAGAAAGGGGAGGGGGGACGACCCGCCGAATTCACATCAGAAATCGACAACATGAACACAAACGAAATCTTGAATTGCGTATAGAAACAAAACGAACCACTTCTATTCTCGGAGCTGAGGTATATGAAGAATGGCTTTTTGGTCCCCTTCGTCCAGTGGTTAGGACATCGTCTTTTCATGTCGAAGACACGGGTTCGATTCCCGTAAGGGATAGGTACTCATTCCCGGCCGCTTTCAGTTAGTGTTCATTGCTGAGTGATCGCTCGCTATTTGGCTGGAAAAGGTGGTCCGGAAGCGGCAATCTCATATACAGCTTAGGAAAATACTGGTCCAGCCATGCATAGAAGTAGTGGACCGGGAATTCCGCATTGCACTGGCCTGGACCCAGTTTCTCTTGGGCAACAGCGCCCAAACCGTCATAAATGCTGGCAAGGACGGCCGGAGCTATGGCTACTCTCTTTCCCTGCACCAAGAACCCGGCCATGACGAATGTTTCCGGGGTTGCTGCGGTTGTTCGGAAGGACAAAGCGGCTCAACCAGAGAGCCAAGAATGAGGCTAAGTCGTCTCATCCGGAGTCGGGCTTCGGTAACCAGCAGCAAAGACTTCTTCTTCTCCAGCATATTATGCCGCTGGACTTGTGGTAGAATGGAAGTAGGCCGTCTCTTACATACCTTTCTTCTTGGCTCTATTAGGCTGTGGGGCCTGCCTGTCTCTCAATTTCACCCTTGAAGAAATGGTTCACCCATACGTGATGGTCCACTTTTGTATATTGATTACAAAGCACCAAGCGTTGGTACTTCGCGAAGAGTTCCCGGGCACACTCCGAAGTCTCTTTCGAAATCTCGTCGAAGCCGTACAACTCTAACTCTTCATTCCAAGTTTACGACGTTCTTTTTTCCTTGGCCGTAAATAGGAAGGCCGGCGATTTTCTTCAGGTCCCACAAGGTTTTTTTCTTCAAATGTAGGGGGTCGAAACCCTCATTATTGATCATCTTGGGAAGGATCGAGTGGAATTTACGGAACCATGGACCATTACCATCGCTCCTGGGGGTCTTCTTACCATCACCGATCAGTTCGTGCGCCTATTCAGGGACGTTCAAAGCATGAAAGCGGATCTACGACCACCCTTGCTTGTTTGGCGCAAGCCATTAAGAGATTTCTTTGTGAAAGAGGATGGGTGCCCCATGCGGTGCTTTAGAGGGTTTAATATCACCCGCTTCGAGCAATTCTTCTAATTGCTTTCGAAGTTAGGTCGACGGGAGCCATCCGGTAAGGTGCTTTAGCCGGGGCCGTGCACCTGGAACCAACTCAATTTGGTGATCAATAGTCCTTCGGGGAGGAAGAGCTCTCGGTAGTTGCGGTGGCTTGACATCCGAGAACTCAGTCAAGAAATCTGTTATTTATTTCGGAACCGGGAACTGTCTGGTCCTCTCTTATGATAGCATCGTCATCAGCGCAGCCTTTCTTTATCCCTTGCTTTTGACGGCCCTGCTACTAATATAATACTAAAGCTCCGTTGGGTGCTGCCCGCTGGCACCATGCACGGGGCCCTGTCATCCAAGATGCAAAGTGAGTTTCGTTTCAGAGGGACAGGGTTTCAAACGAGCAAGTTCCAAGTGAGCTTTAGACAGCTTCTAAGAGAGCGAGTAGGTCCGCGTATAGTTTTTGAGTAGGTCTGCTCGTAGGCCTGCTATCCGATGCTAGATTAGTTTTTTCCCCTTTTAATAGGTGTTTTATGAGTGTGTAAGGCTTGGCTCATCAAGTGGTGGATGTGATAGATAGGGCTTTAGTTCGCTTTGTAAAAGCTCTCCTTTATATAAGTACTCTAGTAGTAGTAATTATGAATAGGAACCCGGAACACAAGCTGGACATGTTGATGGGACAATTGCATTGCCTTTCATTTCTTTAAAAAGCTTCCCTAAAAGACAAGAACTATAAGTTAGTAAAGAAGTTGAGATTCTAGCCATAGCTTCAATTTCCTATATTTTAAAGAGGACCTCCCTCGCTCTGTCCCCGACTCTTGTGAGCCTGGTGCCTTACTATTGGATTGGCGCCGTTCTTTGCCTGAGCCTGTGAAGCGGTAGAAATGATCGCTACCATCTTGCACTCAATCGAAAGGACCCGTGCATTAAAGATATAAGGGATGAGGCTTTCGATCAAAAAAGCTGGGACTCCCGAAGTGCTAGCCGACACACTACTTCCTATAGACAACCATAGTTATCGCTTCCTCTCCTTATTCATTCTATAGGGCGAGTCCCTTCGTTCCTCTTCCTGAAGGGAAGCAAAGGATGTCGATGGGTTTTCAAAGTCAAAACCAAAGCAGATGGGTCCATTGATAGATACAAAGCCAGGTTGTGGTCTCAGGGTTATTGCCCGTAGTATGTGTTGGGCAATGATACCGTGATCCAGTTTCCCGGTTGGATATTGGGAGGTAGGTCTGGGACTGACTTCTTGATGGCTCCTGTAAATTACCAGTTTACTTGAGTAAAGGTTGACCAGGCTATAAGAATTTAAGTGCACCTTAGTACTAAGACATTTTTTCTTTGTCTTTTTCATTCGAAGAGCTCTTCTTTCTTTGTTTTCTTCTTTCTATTTTCACATGAATTCCACTGAACTGCATTTCATATGATCCAGAGATCGATCTTTCCACAGGTCACTCTGGCAAGGTGAACTATTTCCTTTTGGTTGGTTTCTTAGAATAGAAGGAGAAGTCCGCGGTCAGTCCGATCTGGCTTTCCTGCCTCTCTCTTCTCTAGTCGTCTAGTATCATACTCTTATTCAGATTCTGATTTTCATTCATTCAATGAAACTTCAATTTGCTTGTCTAAGGTGTGTTTCGAGGTACAGATCACCAAAGACGGGTGGATGTTCAGTCTCAGTGGCAGAAAACCAATACTGTTTGGAACTTCACTTCTAGAGCTCCATCTCTCAGAATCAAAAGCTGGAATAAAAGATTGAGTATATGGAGAGATGATCCTACGCTTTCTTTCTCTGTCTTTAAAAGAGTGAGTGAAGGTAGGGAAGACGGGAGTTAGTTTGTTCAAGTCAATAGTAAGGTCTCGCTTAAGTGTGCTGTGGTATCTCCCGAGCAATAGATGAAGAGGGTCTCTCTCCGGGGTCACTCTCAATATAAGTAGGAACATCTTTGTGCACAGCTGATTGTGTAAGAGAATAGAATATAGGGCTATTTCCTCCATTAATGGGTGTCCTTTTCCCCCTCGTGATTGGGGTTCCGTACTTGCTTGTCTGGTACTTTAATAATGTTCGCACTCTCTTCTGTTTAGTGTAAAATCCTGATCCCAGCTGACCCCAGAATCAAAACCTTCTTGTTCTAAAGGCATGGCTCTCTCGCATCTTATTCTACTACTTCTTTTGTAGAGGAAGTCAGTCGTGAATCTCGGTCTAACTTTGTTACCTTAGCCTGGAAAACAGCCTAGTTTCCTAGGCCTCCTTCTATCCCGATATTGAGCCAAGCCCGGCACCCCTGATTGTGTTACGGATTCTGTTGCCCAAGAACAATCAAACTGTTCGTAGCTCTAATTGCGTGATCGGCTGTTAGGACGATGGGGACGATAGAGAGTCCTCTAGCCCGGTCCCGTCCTTGCGTCCTTATATTCTGATTGTTCTTACCGAGCTAGCGAATCTAAAGTCTTTCCTTCTGTGGTTAGGCCTCTTTCTCTGTTGCCTCTTAGTTTCATAAGGATAGAAGCTTTCCTGGCCCCGGGCTCTCTTAGGCATTTTAGCTATATGCTATTATTCCTATTCTAGTAGCTAGGTATCTAAATGGAGTATCATATCATTTCCAAAGAAAGAGAGTATGCTAAAATGTATGTTCTTCTAGGGATAGAGAACTCTGTAAGAAGGTAGTCTGCCCTACATACTGAGCTAAGGTACGCACTTTAGATTAGCTATAGTAGCTATAAGAAGAGAGGAGGATAGAATTAGCATTGATTGGGAAGGAAGAAACTAGTAATCCATTCAAGTCAAGCCCTAGAAGAACGAAAACTTGGAGTCACCATTTCAAAGGATAAGTCTCTTATCTCTTCGATTGGTGTCCTCGAGTTTGCCAAAAGGTATATGGTTCGACAAGTTCAAAAGGACTTGTCTCCAATTTCCCTTAGGGCTCTCCTAACAGTGAGATCGACCTTAGGAATGTGCCAGTTGGCTGATCTGTATAAGACTGCCCCTATAACATTCAATTTCATAAGAGAAGAAAGATCATAGCCTAGGGCGGATCCCAGATATGCCAGTTGATTGATTCTACTCCACGTTCCAGATTGGGTGAGTGTTCCGGGTACAAGGTCGAAAAGAAAGACAAAGAATTTAGAATAACAATATCAAGAATTGCTTAAATAACTTAATCCAAAATAAGAGTCACGCTCTTGCCCTTTAGAAATATTATTAATCGGTTCGAATCCGAATAAGGGTACGAGAGGCTATAGCCAAGGCCGTGAAGGAATCATTACAAGAGGAAGAATAATAATGCTAAGATTTAAAACTTGTCGTCTACTTTCAGGAAATGTTCGGAAGAGAGAACTTACAATAATACAACGCCGCATTCTCCGAAGATTGAGGAACAAGAAGAGTCATCTTAAGAGAAAGATTTCTCCGAGAGAAAATCTTAACAGTTACATCCAATCACAAACTACACGAAAGTTGCCCCTTTTTCATGGGGATTTACCGCACAGAGGAAGAGAACGAACTTCAAATATCCCCTTTCCACTCAATCCAGAAACAAGATCGGACGTTATTCCGGTTCGTCTCCATTTTTGTGAAACTATTCCTCAAGCAAGGCAGCCGATAAGTCATCGAAGGGTTTGTGTGAATAATGGAATGGTAAGCATTACTCATTTGAAAGTTTCCCACGGTGATCTAATATCTTTTCAAGAAAATGACGCGAGAATCCGCGGTGAAGAAATAAGGAGATCTTTCTATATCGAAATTTCAGTTGAAAAAATCATAGGCAAATTCCGGCCGGTAAGAATGTGGAGAAGAACCAAAACAGAATGGTTCCACCTACTAAAAACTAAGAGGGGATGCCGCCTACTACTAAAATCCCGGTTTTTGCAACAGTTGCGTTCTTCTATGCAAGAAGAAGACTTAGAAATAACAAATAAGTTTGGATCCGAAAAAGTATGCTTAGGCGCGGAGCACAACAGAAGTCCTATAGTTTACAACTCTTCTTTTTATAGTAATAAAGATTTCTCCGCATCCCCCCATCAGTTTACTATGAAGAGAAGAATCAAAAGGATTGAACTACCTACTCATTATTCGGAGGTGAATCATAGAACACCAAAAGCTGTGGTATCTTATGGACCTAACATAGGTCACATCCCTCACGACATAAGATTGAAAGATCTAAACCTTCTTCTTCGGAGCGGAAACGGACGTGGCCAAAACATATAAAGATCGGCGTAGTCGCTCATAGGGACATATCTATCCGGATAGAGGATAGTCTAGATCGATTCATAGATAGATTTCTATCCATATAGATAGGTATCTCCGTGGATAGAGATAAAGATAGGGATCCATCTAGATCTTGATTCACTATTTCCATTTTTTTTTTTTTCTTGATTGCCTTTTTTTTTACGACAAGTTTTAAATCTTAATGCAGGCAAGGAAACATAGTTTTTAAATTCTTACTTGCTGGGTCGGAGCGTAGACGAGCGAGTAGAGCCCAGGAAACAGGGAAGCCCGTCATAGAGCAGTCTTCTACTTCTAGTCGACTGCTGGCCTGAGAGAAGGCGGCCTCCCCCGGGAAACATGGCCCAATTTCTCTTCTTTCTTTTTTATTTCGGGTTTCTTTATTTTTTCAGGGGCCCAGAACGCTAAAATAAAAGGTGGGGGAGAAGCAAGCCGAACCTCTGATCGACCTGGACACATAAAAAATTCTCGGCGCCGAGAGAGATTTGAGATTCCGTAAGTAACTCAGTGAGTGCTTTCTAAGAAGGGCTTGGAAGAAGAAAATGAAATACGAACAACCGCGCTGGTCGGAATAGATCGACTTTCATGCTAGTTCTTTCTCCAGCATGAAAGTTCCATTTCAGGGAAGGACGACGTACCATGATACTTTCTGTTTTGTCGAGCCCTGCTTTGGTCTCTGGTTTGATGGTTGCACGTGCTAAAAATCCGGTACATTCCGTTTTGTTTCCCATTCTAGTCTTTCGCGACACTTCAGGTTTACTTCTTTTGTTAGGTCTCGACTTCTTCGCTATGATCTTCCCAGTAGTTCATATAGGAGCTATAGCCGTTTCATTCCTTTTCGTTGTTATGATGTTCCATATTCAAATAGCGGAGATTCACGAAGAAGTATTGCGCTATTTACCAGTGAGTGGTATTATTGGACTGATCTTTTGGTGGGAAATGTTCTTTATTTTAGATAATGAAACCATTCCATTACTACCAACCCAAAGAAATACGACCTCTCTGAGATATACGGTTTATGCCGGAAAGGTACGAAGTTGGACTAATTTGGAAACATTGGGCAATTTACTTTATACCTACTATTCCGTCTGGTTTTTGGTTCCTAGTCTTATTTTATTAGTAGCCATGATTGGGGCTATAGTACTGACTATGCATAGGACTACTAAGGTGAAAAGACAGGATGTATTCCGACGAAATGCTATTGATTTTAGGAGGACTATAATGAGGAGGACGACAGACCCACTCACGATCTACTAAAGGGCAAGTAGCTTGATTGGTTCGAATCCAATTCGTGAGATGGCAGTGATCTTTAGCTGGTCATGGCCATAGTGTGCTGTTTTTTCTTCGGATTCCTTGGAATTTTTCAGAGCCCCAGGAAAGGTCGTTTTTAAATAGTTCCAAAGCGGGTCAAGCAAGGGATAAAAAACCAGCTTTCGCTTCCTCTCCTTCACCTTTTTCTTTCCCCCCCTACTTCTTGAAGGCTGGTAAATTTCAATACCATTTTTTTAATCCTCCTCATCAGAAATGACTGTCATTGGTGTCGTAAGGCGACGCGATCCCGGTGTCTCGTCACTTTGACCTCTTGTTCTCCTCTCTCGTTCTTCATGGCCTAAAAAAAAATAGAATATCTATTTTAAGAAATGGAAGAGAAAGCATATCAAGCCCAATGTTGGGATTGAAGGCTTATATGTAGTACCTTCACCCGTTGTTGTCTCGGGATCTTGAGTCCTTTCCTCTCCTTGACTTGGATTAGTAGGGCGTTCTTCATCTAAAGTAAAATTTCATACCATACCCGTAAAGAAAAAATTCTGCTCCTAATAAGCTCGGGAAAGAGATAAGAAAGATGGAAGCAGACCTTCAAGCGATCAACAGATCGGGTCCTGCCAACAAGCTTGAGCTATGAAAGAGAACACTTAATATATGAATAATTGAGGAACGAAAACGAGCGAGAATTGAAATGAAGAGAAAGTGAGGATAGATCTGAGGTTTTTATTCTTGAACTCTTTCGAAGTGGAATGAAGATGAGGACTGAAGCGAGCAGGATTGACCTTCAAGCTCTCGTTCGCTAGTCCACAGACTGTCAATAATGGGTCTGACTCAGATGCAAGTCAGACAATGTCAATTCGATTGGGCCTTTTCACACTCGATGTTACAGTCGATCCTGAGCACCAATCGATATTGAAGATCAATTGCAAGAAGCACAAGATCCATTGCAATTCTTTCCGTGAGCTTCCCTTTTCTTTTTGCAGTTGATCTTGAACACTTCATCTTAACTTAAGATCGATTGCAAGTGCCTTAAGGCCTAATGCTCATTCTTACATTTCTGTAAAAGGTCAAGGGAGCGGACAGGCGGAGAAAGAAAGTCTTCTTGCGCCTAACGTCTCCTTGATGCCACACTTAAATATATACAAAGACAAGCAAGCACTTACTTGTTTGTTGGATTTTTTGTTTTACTTTTTGTGAAAAGATCAAAATTTTTTCTTTCTTCTTTGTTTTCCTCACTTCTATTTTCCAAGTTAGGTTTCTTCAAAAAGATTCTTGCAAAGTCAATAATGGAAAGAGAAGATAACAGATTCCTCTTTTTTTTCTTTGGAACCTATAACTTTGCTAATCTCTCCTCATTTTGATTAAGATTGCTAAGCTCCCGATTTGATTATAATCCGTCACTAATCTTACTGTCTTTAACTCAAGGCACTGTCCGTGCTTTGTGAAAAAATGCCTTTTAATAGATGTTCATCTTCACTTATACTTATTGCGTGAAATAGTTTCTCTTTTGCGATATGAGTCCATATAATCTTTGCGAAAGCTTCTTTCTTGTGGATCGAGGTGAGGTAATAGGGAAGGAATAGGGGATGAATAAAGTACCTCTCGCAATAATATAATTGATGAAATCAAAATGAGATTTGTCCCTCTTTCTTGCGTCTGCTTGCTACTCCCACTTTCGCTTCCTTGATCGTCGTTGGTCCTTCTTTTGCCAGCCAGCCTCCACTCTTTGCCGATGCTTTTTTTTTAGAGTGACGCCGGACAATTAGATCTTGCCTCATCGCCTGAAGAAGCCTACGGTACGGGATCAAGAAACTAACCTAACGGATTCAGACTCTTTTTTTTTTTTCTTTTTCGATCCTTTCTTGACTGGTGGTGAACCCTCCTCTCTTCTTTCTGGGTCCGCCCGTACCAGCTAACTCGCTTTCCTCCTAAAGGGTCAAAAGGGCTTACCTGTGCATTTAGCTGACTCTCTATTGACTGCCCCGTAAAAAGAAGAGAATTGTCCAGTCCTGGCGAGGAATAGGCCTCTATCCAGATGAGAGATTGAAGAAGAAAGCGATGTGTGCCCCGCCTTTCCTCGAAAGGTGGTTGCAACGGGCTTTCATGAATCTCATTTGCGAAGTAGAGCCCAGCCCTTAAAGGTGCGGAGCCTAAAGAAGTGGGTAGGGGTTTCCTCTAAACGAGAGTCAGCCGAAGATGAGGGCATTCGTTCATCCTTCAGTTCAAAGCGCCAACAGGATTGGCTACGACAAACATAAACCATTTCTTACTTCCAAACAAAGTTTGAACGTTGTCTAATCAAATCCCAAGTCTACCCGAAGACTTTTTGGTGGAGTTTTTCATTGTCGGCCTGAAGGACGAGAGTTGAGGAGGAGTACTGCTGCTTAGGCCCACCACCTTCATGCAAGCATTTGAGCTCGCGCAATTAAAGGAGGAGAACATTTCTTTGATAAGGATAGAATCTAGTCATACTAATCCAAAAAAAGGGACAATGGGTTCCGGGGCTAAAGGGGGTGTTAAGACTAACCCAAAGCGGGTGAGAGCGATTCAACAGAGCCCTATACAAAGTTATTTTCTTCTCTTTGGTCGATTCCTGCATACAAGGTAAGGGTTGTAGCTTTAGAATCGAATGTAGCCTTTAAAAAGGCGAGGCCCCTATCGCTAGGGGGAAAGAAGAGGGGGTATATGAGGGCTTCTTTCACTTTTATTAACTATGAATCTAGACTAGTAGTAGCTTTAGTAATCCTCGTACTCTAATACCATTGCAGGATGAGAGAAAGAACAGTAAGCATTAGAAAGAGTAGCGGGAAGGGATGAGAAAAGGAGGAGGTGGACATGACCCCCCAGAGATTCCTCCCGAAGCAGATGGATAGAATTGAGAAATGGCACGACTAAGGTCGTCCATGAATAGATAGCCGAGTGAAAAGAATAACTTGGACAAAACAAGAAGACAAACCATTTTTCCAATAATTAAGAAATAGATTCGTAGGCCTTTTGAATGAAGATTCAGATCTTCTGACAGTTTCATATAAAAACTATT